AATTTCCTTTCCCAGTTATCTTATCGATCAAATTCCATTCATTATATTATGGACCCCGTTCTTCATCAAATCATATGGATTCATCTAGCAATGATGGAATTTTTTCTATTCAGCTTACGAAATGACATGAAATTGTACCTAACTCCTGAATAGGAACAGAGTAATAAAGACAATTTTCTATTCAAATTGGAATTTGTAATAGATAAAAAATTTCAAAATTCAAAAGAATTGCTAAATGCCACTTAGACTTAGGGAGTTTGGCATATTTAGAGAGAATATAAAAAAAATTGATTCAATTTATACTATTATTATGATATTTCATATTCCAATCCCATTAGATAACAGAAAAAAAAATGAATTGAAAATTCGATTTGTTTTGTTTGATGAGATAAAGAAAGAATCATAAAATATATATATATAGAGCTAATATCGTTTTATTACTTAACTTAGGGATAGGGATGGATTTTATTCTTCAACAAAAGATTCGCAGCAAAGAGATATTTCATCTAGCAGGAAATTTCGATTTTTTTGAGTCCAAGAAATAGGACAAAGTCCGTGACATAGTAATGAATAGGGCTTGTATTTATTAAATGTACGTAGATAGCGATCTATTTATACGTTTCTATAGATATGTTAGATATGTTTCCTCCTTCATTTTTATTGCGGGTGGATTCGAGATGGCACATACCGCACTATAGCTAAATTGTTATTTTCTAGCCAATTTGCTATTCAAGGAAAAATGGAAGCACGGCAATTTACTGAGAATTTGTTATCGGGATCATATCATATAGGGAGAAGATGGGCGATTAGCTATTTGTATAAGCATTTCTGCTGTGGGGGTTCCATCGACTTTTAGTTGCAAACAGAATGCAAATTGTATGGAAAGGTTTATTGAAAAGAATTAATACTAATACGGATGAGTTTAGTTAACTATCAATATATCAATTTATATATTATATATTCGGAATAGATTATATATATATTATTAGATATATTTGAATATAAATATTATTATATAATAGAATAGGAATTCTAAAATAGGGATTAGGAATCTAAAATTTTCAATTCAAATCCAAGAACCATTCATCAATTTGATGTTACATTTCATAGTTAATGGTTCAAATTTGTCCCGAATAATGACTTTGGTGACGAAAAAATCACATTAAGTTTTTTTTTTCAATATATAAAAAAAAAAAAAGAAAGGGAAAGTTTTTGGATATTTATGTCTTGAGATACTATCCATATAAACATATAACCAAAGGAATGGGATCAATACAAAAAACGATGGATTTTTTTCGGGTAAGGGATTAAAGAAAATGGGATTCAAAATGAAAAATCCAAGTGAAATAAAAAAGAAAAAAATGAAGTAATCCCACATCCCATCCCAAGAAAGAGAGAATATTCTCATCTATTTCAATATTCTCATCTATTTCGTAAGGTATTATTTTGGTTTGGCGACATGGCCGAGCGGTAAGGCGGGGGACTGCAAATCCTTTTTCCCCAGTTCAAATCTGGGTGTCGCCTGATCAACAAAAAGGAGAAAATCTTGTATTTGATTTGGCTGATATAACTCGATTAGTTTTTCTCCAGCAGAAGCAAACGTGGGAAAAGGCCTTTTGATACTTGCTTGATTCTAAACATCTGGAAGTTCCGTTTTCTAAACAGAAAGTGCTAGAAATACTTGCCTTTAGGATTATGGGTAAGATTCCCCGAAAGAGTCGAGTAAACAAATTTCATAAACAAATTTCATATAAGGATTTCCTGATTCCATTCCACCACGTAATGGGGTGTTTCATTACTGATTCTTGAATTCAATTCGATATCCTGATCGAAAATTTACTTTTTTGAATAGATAAGATTCACTACACCTAGAAAAAATGCAAAAAGAAAGAATGAATTGAATTTCTTTTCCAGAAACCAAAATCAAGAATGAATAAGTGATCCTCGGATTGATCGCGGAGATAAATATTAGACAGTAATGATTAGATGAAACGGGAAACAAAGGGATGGAGTAGCCTGAATTTAAATTCATTTTGAGGGCTTTTCCTGAATTTTTTACCTAACCTAATTAAAATAGATAAAATAAAAGACAAGAAAAGAAAGAATAGCTTTTCTACATCTTATCTTAAGATTCAGCGGATTCCCCTGATATTTCCAACCGTGTGACTGCGTATTTTTTTATGCTTATCCCCTTACGATTCCACTAGAAAAAGAGTATCCTATAAGAACTTGTTGTAAGCGGATTTATTGGAGCCTTTCATCAACGGCGTTAGCTCATAATCCCCCCTTTTTTTTTTTTTTGACTATGCGCCATCGATCCCACTATTATTAGTGAACACTAGTGGAATATCTTTCATAGAGACAGGAGACATAATTTACATGGATATAGTAAGTCTTGCTTGGGCTGCTTTAATGGTAGTCTTTACTTTTTCTCTGTCCCTCGTAGTATGGGGACGAAGTGGACTCTAAAGGCACTACTAATTGATTGACGTGAAGAATTGAGCTGTGTGGATTGTTTTCTAGACACACTTTTTTATTTGAAAAAGCCCTTCTTTTTTTTTGATGTATATATATTTTATGTATACATAAAATAGAAAGATATAAAGTATATAATATACCACTTCTTCCATTCCAATAAGAATAATTGGGAGTATGCTAGCTAGTATGGTAGAAAGATGCTTTCTACCATACTATCGGGTCTCATATAATAGTATCCCGCTAATTCTCATTCCACTTATACGACGCGAAATTCCAATTAATCCTTTTGATTTATTCGATTTCTTCAATAGGTGCCTCAAAAAAACAAATCAAGTTTCATTCAACTTAATCACTTTGACTCACGGTTTTTACATATATTATAAGTAAAAAGGCAGTAGGAACTAGAATGAAGAGTGCAGTAGCAATAAATGCGAGAATATTGACTTCCATAATCTCAGTGTTTTTTATTTTTCATTTTTATTAGGCAATAATGCGGGATTTAATCCCATAGAGATGACTAGAGATGAGCAAATTTTCACCCGAAAATTCGATGGGATGGATTCAACCTCGATGATATTGAATCAGATCAATATCATTGAATAAAATATCTGACAAATCAATTCATCGTTGAAAATGAAATAGTATACCATAGGAAGATCTTTTTTTTATCCATACAAAATTCAAAATAGGATTCATGATCCAATTCACACGATTCAATTCAATCGACTTCCTTTCTCTTTTTGATTCTTTTTTCTTATTTATTATTTTATTTCTCCTTCTTTCTTGTTTTTCTATAAATTAGACCCCGTTCCCTGTAGATTCATCTGATGAATCTGATGATGAATCTGATGAAGTAGTATTTGAATGCTCTTTACGTTTCATTTCCGTTGGTTACAAACAAACAATAGAACCTAAATAAAAAAGAAGAAGGAGTTAACTATTTTTTTTAATGATCTAATTTGCGTGGAAAACAAATCAAACAAGTATCCTAAAAAAGTCCTAGTATTATTATATATACTACTACTAAGATATAAAAAAGATTGAATATTCTAGCAATGTTCACTATGTATAGTCTGTCTTCGACAGTACTTCTCTTAAAAAAAAATTCATTCTCTCTAAAAAGAGTTTGGATCCTTTTTTTTCATGTTATTGGCTTTTATTTGCTTGATTTTATTCCGTCGGGACTGACGGGGCTCGAACCCGTAGCTTCCGCCTTGACAGGGCGGTGCTCTAACCAATTGAACTACAATCCCCATGAAATCAAGCTATCGAGTATATATATATTTATACTTGCATTGAAACTAAACGATTTCAATTTTGATTCGAATCTCGGTTTTGTAAGGATCACCGGGGCACGAGGGATATACTGATATATCGATACTTTATCCATAGCGACACATAACATATTATTAGTTCAGTACTGTCCAAATGGAATGAAAACCCATCTTTATCGTTAAAAAAAAAAGTTTTTTCTTTATTCGGTTTTTATTATAGGTTATTATTATAGATAAGATATAAGACTATTTTAAAAATCGTAAATTGAGATTCGATTTCTTAGCAAAATAGCAATTTTTGCTAACAAAAAAAGGGAACAGAGCAATTCAAGTGGTAAGGATATATCCGAGCGGATCAGTGAATTCTTGGGCCGAGCTGGATTTGAACCAGCGTAGACATATTGCCAACGAATTTACAGTCCGTCCCCATTAACCGCTCGGGCATCGACCCAGGAATAATCCATTCTAGGCTTAGTTAGACGCCTAGATCAACGTCTTTTCGTAGTACCCTACCCCCAGGGGAAGTCGAATCCCCGCCGCCTCCTTGAAAGAGAGATGTCCTGAACCACTAGACGATGGGGGCATACTTGCCCAACCGCCATCATATTATATGATACGATGATTATCATATGATAAGTTTTTTTATATTATATTGTCAATATAACGGAAGAGTCTGATTAGACTCGAAAGGTCTTTCCCTCTTTCATATAATTTAATAAAATCTTTTGATTCATTATTTTTTTCCTAAAAAATTCATTCTAATCAACATCTCGAAATAGGAAATTCTTGATTCGATACTAAGAGTTTTTTTTTTATTTTTAATTCAAATAGAGTGAAATATTCTATATCTATATTTAGTCATTATTCAATTCATTAATTCACAAAACAAGAAAAAAATCAAGATAAATACAAATCTAAATAAATAGAAGTAATATGAGGTCAAGATCCTTTTTTCGATAAAATAGAAATTTAACAATAAGCAAGGAAATTAACAAACAATATGAAATTGGGAAGGCGTGGATCAAGACAAGAAATTCTCAAAAATTTTTTTTTCTTAAAAAATTTGTTTGATTCGGCGGACAAGTTGCACCTTTTTATCATATGATTCGATCAAATATCTTTGATTTTTGTTCATTTTGAAGATCATATCAATCAAATTAATTATTGATTTATTAGAATATATAGTTAATAGAATAGAAAATAGAAGTCAATTTTGGTCTTGAAACAATTCATTCCAGTTTTATTTCT